TAAATATAGTTGGAGTAATCATATTAATAGTTGCATTGACAGTTATCTTCGTTCTCAAATCCATATTGATAGTTCCATTTTAAGTGATAATGATAGTGACAGTTACATTTCTAGTTACATTTGTGGTGAAAGTGGAACTAGTAGTGAAAACAAGAATGCCAGTATAATAACTAGCACGAATGGTAGTGATTTAACTTCAAGTTCTGGTAGTGATTTAACTTCAAGTTCTAATGATCTCGAGGTAACTCAAAAATACAGGCATTTGTGGGTTCAATGCGAAAATTGTTATGGATTAAATTATAAGAAATTTTTTAAGCCAAAAATGTATATTTGTGAACAATGTGGATATCATTTGAAAATGAGTAGTTCAGATAGAATCGAGCTTTCGATTGATGCAGGTACTTGGGATCCTTTGGATGAAGACATGGTCTCTCTTGATCCCATTGAATTTCATTCAGAGGAGGAACCTTATAAAGAGCGCATTGATTCTTATCAAAGAAAGACAGGATTAACTGAGGCTGTTCAAACAGGCACAGGTCAACTAAACGGTATTCCTATAGCAATTGGGGTTATGGATTTTCAGTTTATGGGGGGTAGTATGGGATCCGTAGTAGGCGAGAAAATCACCCGGTTGGTCGAGTATGCTACCAATAAATTTCTACCTCTTATTCTAGTATGTGCTTCCGGAGGCGCACGGATGCAAGAAGGAAGTTTGAGTTTGATGCAAATGGCTAAAATATCTTCGGCTTTATATGATTATCAATCAAATAAAAAGTTATTCTATATATCAATCCTTACATCTCCTACTACTGGTGGGGTGACGGCTAGTTTTGGTATGTTGGGGGATATCATTATTGCTGAACCCAATGCCTACATTGCATTTGCGGGTAAACGGGTAATTGAACAAACATTGAATAAGACAGTACCTGAAGGTTCACAAGCGGCTGAATATTTATTCCATAAGGGCTTATTCGATACAATCGTACCACGTAATCTTTTAAAAGGCGTTCTGAATGAGTTATTTAAGCTCCACGCTTTCTTTCCTTCGAATAAAAATGGAATCAAGTAGACCTTTAAGGTCAATTATTTTTTTGTGGCGAACAAGCTGTTAGTTTATCAGACATATATTCCATGTAGAAAAATTAAAGTAATAAGTACATTTTTTTAGTTCTACATTCCTTGCACTTATTATATTATATACTCATTTATAGTATAATTATATACGACTTAAAATTAATAACGAATTTAAAATTTAAAATAGATTTTTAAATATATAATATTAAGAATAACAGGTACAAATATTAAACCGAGGTACCCATTCTATGACAACTCTCAACTTACCATCTATTTTTGTGCCTTTAGTGGGTCTAGTATTTCCGGCAATTGCAATGGCTTCTTTATCTCTTCATGTTCAAAGAAACAAGATTTTTTAAACCCGATGCGACCCAATCTCAGCCATTTTTTTCAAGACGTAGATTAGACATGGATCATAAAATGGATATCCATTTAGTAGAATATCGTATAAGATGTGCCTTCTTCCGAACATGAATTAAATGTAAATGAAAGAGCTCTTATGCATGTGGACTATGTTATATGTTTAAAATAATTATAGCTATTTTAAAATAGATCAGGATCCGCAGATCTCTGAAATGTAAAGTCAATGAAATGCATGTCACTATCTCTATCTATAGGAGATCATATAAAGGGGATACTAGTATTTTACATCTAGCCAATTCGATGAATTATGCCTAAAGGTTCCCATCAGAATAGTGCTAGTTGATGAGAGTTACTTCGAAAAAAAAGAGTAAAGTCAAATTTTTGGGGGGTTATTCTCTCAATTTCAATAAAATGCAACCGGATCTAGTATGAGTTGGCGATCAGAACATATATGGATAGAACTTATAACGGGGTCTCGAAAAACAAGTAATTTCTGCTGGGCCTTTATCCTTTTTTTAGGTTCATTAGGATTCTTGTTGGTTGGAACGTCCAGTTATCTTGGTAGGAATTTGATATCTTTATTTCCGTCTCAGCAAATCATTTTTTTTCCACAAGGGCTCGTCATGTCTTTCTATGGCATCGCAGGTCTCTTTATTAGTTCCTATTTGTGGTGCACAATCTCCTGGAATGTAGGTAGTGGTTATGATCGATTCGATAGAAAGGAAGGAATTGTGTGTATTTTTCGTTGGGGATTTCCTGGACAAAATCGTCGCATCTTCCTTCGATTCCTTATGAAAGATGTTCAGTCCATCAGAATAGAAGTTAAAGAGGGTATTTATGCCCGGCGTGTCCTTTATATGGACATCCGAGGCCAGGGAGCTATTCCCTTGACTCGTACTGATGAGAATTTGACTCCACGAGAAATTGAACAAAAAGCTGCGGAATTAGCCTATTTCTTGCGTGTACCGATTGAAGTATTTTGAAATGAACTGAAAATTATTTCTCATCAGGAGGTAAAAAATAAAAAAAATACTAGCGGCATCTCCTATATCACACTATCCCATTTCGGGATTAGGTCCAATTTTTTTTATTTTTCTTCATTCGAATTTGAGACGGACTCTTATTCTATTTGGATATTCTTTATATATTCAAGGACTAACCATAACCAATACATCACAAATAAAAAACAGTGAATAGATTCAAAGGAAAGATACCTTGTAATAGAACTCATTGCTTGATAGAAATATTGGATCGCATAGAGTTTACAAACGAGGTGGGTTCATTAAGAATTCACAGATGAAAAAAATGGAAAAAAAGAAAGCATTCATTCCCCTTCTATATCTTGCATCTATAGTATTTTTGCCTGGGTGTATCTCTCTTTTATTTCATAAAAGTCTAGAATCCTGGGTTACTAATTGGTGGAATACTAGGCAACCCGAAACTTTCTTTAATATCATTCAAGAAAATAGTATTCTAGAACAATTCATAGAATTTGAGGAACTCTTCCTGTTGAACGAAATGATAAAGGAATATCCGGAGCCACATCTACAAAAGCTTAGTATAGGAATACACAAAGAAACAATCCAATTGATCAAGATGCACAATGAAGATCGTATCGATATGATTTTACACTTCTCGACAAATATAATATGTTTCATTATTCTAAGCGGTTATTCTATTCTGGGTAATGAAGAACTTGTTATTCTTAACTCTTGGGTTCAGGAATTCTTATATAACGTAAGCGACACGATCAAAGCTTTTTGTATTCTTTTATTAACGGATTTGTGTATTGGATTCCATTCGCCCCATGGTTGGGAACTAATGCTTAGCTCTATCTACAAAGATTTTGGATTTGCTCATAACGATCAAATTATATCTGGTCTTGTTTCCACTTTTCCAGTCATTTTAGATACAATTTTCAAATATTGGATCTTCCATTATTTAAATCGTGTATCTCCATCACTTGTAGTGATTTATCATTCAATGAATGACTGAAAAATGATTCACTGATATTAATTATTAATCCGATTATAATGTTTGTTACTTTGTACATAAAGAAGTACATAAAGAAAGCGTTCAAAAAAGTACTTACTCTTTCTATTTCTCCAGAGGATTTCTCTTATATTCGAGTAAACTTATTTCCGTACATAGCAGAATCGTGGATAGGGAACTATACTAGCAACCTACCTAATTTATTGTAGAAATTTTGGGCTCAATGATTGGACCATGCAAACTAGAAATACCTTTTCTTGGACAAAGGAACAGATTACTCGATTCATTTCCGTATCGCTCATGATATATATAATAACTCGGACATACATTTCAAATGCATATCCCATTTTTGCACAACAGGGTTATGAAAATCCAAGAGAAGCGACTGGGCGTATTGTATGTGCCAATTGCCATTTAGCTAATAAGCCCGTGGATATTGAGGTTCCCCAAACGGTACTCCCCGATACTGTATTTGAAGCAGTTGTTCGAATTCCGTATGATATGCAACTAAAACAAGTTCTTGCTAATGGTAAAAAGGGGGGTTTGAATGTGGGGGCTGTTCTTATTTTACCCGAGGGATTTGAATTAGCTCCTCCCGACCGTATTTCTCCCGAGATGAAAGAAAGGATAGGCAATCTGTCTTTTCAGAGCTATCGCCCCACAAAAAAAAATATTATTGTGATAGGTCCTGTTCCTGGTCAGAAATATAGTGAAATAACCTTTCCTATTCTTTCTCCCGACCCCGCTAGTAAAAAGGATGTTCACTTCTTAAAATATCCCATATATGTAGGCGGGAACAGGGGACGGGGACAGATTTATCCCGACGGAAGCAAGAGTAATAATACAGTTTATAATGCTACAGCAGCAGGTATAGTAAACAAAATTATACGAAAAGAAAAGGGGGGATACGAAATAACCATAGTGGATCCATCGGATGGACGTCAAGTGGTTGATATTATCCCTCCAGGGCCAGAACTTCTTGTTTCAGAGGGTGAATCTATTAAACTTGATCAACCATTAACAAGTAATCCTAATGTGGGTGGATTTAGTCAGGGAGATGCAGAAATAGTACTTCAAGATCCATTACGTGTCCAAGGACTTTTGTTCTTCTTGGCATCTGTTATTTTGGCACAAATCTTTTTGGTTCTTAAAAAGAAACAGTTTGAGAAGGTTCAATTATCTGAAATGAATTTCTAGATCCGAAAATTTTGCAACATCAAGTTAGTAAAAAGAACCGTATTTTTTCGGGGCATTATTAGTCTTCCTAGTCTTGGACACAAGAAAGGGATGAAGAAAATTCCCCTTCTTGTGTCCAAATAATAATGAGTCTTCATACCAGTTTCTCAAAGATTCCTATCCTTAGTTTCTATTTTTTCAGGTTTCTCATAATTTTTTTGGTACTTAGTACTTTATGTATAATGTATAATAAAGTAGTGGGCAAACAAAAAAGAGAGGTCATTTTAGATTTTATAGAACTTAGTCAATGAACTTAGAAAGATAGATACTACCTAGGCCAGATGGTCGGAATTAAACAATTAAGTTCATTTTTCAAAACATCATCAGAAAAAACA